GCAAAAAAACCATAGATGTAAGATATAAAAGGGGGTTGAATGCTTTATTTTTTGGCATTTTAAATTTGTGAATTGTTAATGAAACCGCCTCATTACTCGACTCTCCCCAATCCGCTATTTCCATGAAACATGAGTTCTATAACAAGCTATTGAATCCATAGACCTACCCCCCCCCCTTTTTTAATTAATTGGTTAGTTCTTGGATCTGGAAACAATATTTTCTTTTGTTTTCTTATTTCTTCATTCGAACCAATTGCACCTTTTCGATGAATGCCCGAACGAGTCATTTCAAAAAATGAATACTTTTTTTTGATTTCGGGGCAAAAGAAACCCCTTAGACCCATTATTTCGAAAAATTTCGCTGGCTACCCATAGCCTTGGAATAGCTGAGGGAAATTTAGGAAAAATATTGATATGATGAAATAAGCAAAAAAAGCGAGAATGGTTATAATTATAAACGATCTAATCTTTTGATCCTTAAAAAAGAAAATAAAAGATAACAAAGAACCATCGATTGACAAAACAGAATTCCATTATATACAAGATATTATCCATCTATATCTAACATATCAATCCAAAAATATTGGACCAAAAAAGAGGAATTATATATGTTCGGATATATGTGATGAATCCATACTTAACTTAGTGTTACTAGTATGAAAAAAGTCTTTTGGTGGACAAAAACAACTTAACTTTGTTTTCTGCTTATTCCATATGCGTCTGCTTTTGCTCGAATGAGCGCTCTAAAAAAACGGAAGTTGTTATATAACAACAAATATATATAATTAATGGGTTCCTTACTCAATGCTGCAAAAGCATTCATTCTTCAATTCATTTCAAAATACTTCAATTGGTACGCGCAAAAAATAGGCCAATTCTGCAGCTTTTTGTTCAATTTCTCTTGGAGTCAAATTCTCATCAGTACGAGTCAGAGGAACGGCACCCCGACCTCGGATTTCCATATAAAGTACACGCCGAGGATAAATGCCTTCTTTAACCTCTATTCTAATCGACTGAATATCTCTCATAAGGAATTGAAGTAGGATTCTACGATTTCTTCCAGGGAATCCCCAACGGAAAATACACACTATTCCTTTTTTTCTATCGAATCTATCATAACCACTCCCTACATTCCACGAAATTGTGCACCACAAATAGGAGCTAATGAACAGACCCGCGATTCCATAGAAAGACATCACGATCCCTTGTGGAAAAAAAAGGATTTGCTGAGAAGGAAATAAGGATATCAGATTCCTACCAAGGTAACTAGAAGTTCCAACCAATAAGAATCCTAGTGAACCTAAAAAAAGGATACAGGCCCAACAGAAATTACTTGTTTTTCGAGACCCCGTTATAAGTTCTATCCATATACGTTCTGATCGCCAGTTCATACTAGATCCAGTTGTTTCATTTTATTGGAATTGAGAGAATAACCCAAATGAATTTTACTTTCTTTTTGTTCCCGAAGTAACTCCCATCAACTAGCACTATTATTATGATGTGAGCCATTAGGAGTAATTAATCGAATCCAAATAAAAAAAAAACTTTTATAACCCCCTTCCTATGATCCCACTATGGATATCTACATACATATAGATACTTTTACTTTCCATTTCATACATCCGCTGACCCATTTTAAAATGGATATAATGCATTTATCTATATGATGTCATGTTTTCACGTGCATAACAGCTTTTTCATTTGTGTTCGGAAGAAGACACACGTTGTACCCCATTCCACTAAATAAATAGGTATAGATATCGGTATTATGATCCAAGTACAAGTCTTGAAAAAAAAATGGATGAGATTGGGTCCCATCAAATCTAGGCAATCTTGTTTTTTTGAACATGAAGAAATAGAGAAGCCATCGCAATTGCCGGAAATACTAGACCTACTAAAGGCACAAAAAAAGCGGGTAAGTTGAAAGTTGTCATAGAGTGGATACCTCAATTTAATATTTGTACCTGTTATAAAGATATCTTATGATAAGTATATCTATTATCAGTATATAATAATAGATATAGGTACAAGAAATGTAGAACTAAATAAGCGTACCTATTCACCTTTATATATATAAATTTAATTTATTATTATCGTTCCCTTATACTTATCTTCTAATTCTAAATAAAGTGAAAGTAAAGACCAAAAAAGTTTCTTACAAGTTATCAAAGGATTCGTTAGAATCCGACCCAATAGGGATTCCGAGTAAATAAAAAATAGAAGTTAAGTTATCAGGGAATTGAATTATAGAAAATCAAAAATGCAAGATTCCTATTCCCTTTCTCTATTTTATACATTGGAATTATTCCATATTTATAGTAATTAAGGGAACATGCATTTTTGATTTAAATAATTTAGGTTAAGAATTAACCCTTTTATCCTGTGGGTGGGGTCTTCCCGATTACTAATCATGAATATAGAATATAGGTAGAAATAAAATAGGATCTTGGGAAACTAATAAAAAGTGATTATCAACAACTTCTGATCCTGTATACAATTAGATCTTATGACCTCAAGTAAAACTCCATGCTTATTATTTTTTTTTTTTGGGGGGGGGGGTGCACAAGTATTTAGTTTCTAGTAATCAAGGTAAAAATCAAAATAACTTGATTTAAATTGAAATGGAATTTTGATTCAAGGGAAAGAAACCGTGAAACTGAAATAACTCACCCAGAACACCTTTTAAAAGATTACGTGGTACGATTGGGTCGAATAAGCCCTTATGGAATAAATACTCAGCTTCTTGTGAACCATCAGGTACTGTCTTATTCAATGTTTGTTCAATTACTCTTTTACCCGCAAATGCAATGTAGGCATTAGGTTCGGCAATAATGATATCTCCTAACATACCAAAACTGGCGGTCACTCCACCGGTTGTGGGAGATGTAAGGATTGATACGTAGAATAACTTTTTATTTGATTGATAATTATATGAAGCTGAAGATATTTTAGCCATTTGCATCAAGCTCAAACTTCCTTCTTGCATGCGCGCTCCTCCGGAAGCACACACTATAATAAGAGGCAGAGATCCGTTAGTAGCATATTCGATCAAACGGGTTATTTTCTCGCCTACTACGGATCCCATACTGCCCCCCATAAACTGAAAATCCATAATCCCGATTGCTATGGAAATACCGTTTAGTTGACCTACGCCTGTTTGAACAGCCTCAGTTAACCCCGTCTTTTTTTGATAAGAATCAATACGATCTTTATAAGGTTCCTCCTCCGAATGAAATTCAATGGGGTCTACGGAAACCATGTCCTCATCCATAGCATCCCAAGTGCCTGGATCAATCAAAAGTTCGATTCTTTCTGAACTGCTCATTTTCAAATGATATCCACATTGTTCACAAATATTAAGTTTTAACCTAAAAAATTTCTTATAATTTAATCCATAACAATTTTCGCATTGAATCCACAAATGCCTGTATTTTTTACTTATATCGAGATCATTATATTTTCCTATCATCTCGAAATCACTTCTATTTGCGCGAGTTTGTATACCGAAACTCTCACTGCCAATATTATTTACACGTTCATTACAAATGGAACTATAAATGTAACTCTTACTGTAATTGTCGCTACCATTTGAAACGTAACTATCAATATTGATTTCAGAACGAAGATAATTCCCAATGGAACTAGTAATGTGATTATTCCAACTATATTGAGTATCATACATGTAACGATCATAGTAGTGATTGTCACTCTTAGACCCATCATTCGGATAACTAGAATTTAGATAACTAGAAAAAAAACTTTCCAGTTCATTCCGATCATCTTCAATTTCAAAAATAATATTTTCAATATCAAAATATATGGAATAATTTTCACCATTACTATCCCGAACTAAAAAAGTGTCATCAGAGATCAAATTCCGAATGTCGCTGACACCAAATAACTGATCAACATTATTAGAGCTGTCACTATCAACCCAACCATGAATCATATTATTTATAACAGGGTCTTCAACCCCATTGGAATTGGAAATACCAATGGGGCCAATACCTTCTAGTGATTTACTTAGCCCACGCCCGTGTTCTAATTCCTCCTTAGACAACATCCAATTGAACCACCACTTTTCCATAGAGCCTTCATGCCCCCCTATTTGAATGAAAATACAATAAATAGATGAATAGTCATTCGATGAATAATCATTTGAATATTGCCCTTCGTAATAAGCATATAGATCCAATCACTAGGATTATTAACTAATAACGAGTAAAGTATTGAAAGAAATGATTCTATTGTGGGAATCGGGCTATCACTTCACTATAGATGAGGGCACCCCTTCTTCAATTCAATTAGAAAGATAAAGAGAGGTTTCTCCCATGTCGTGTACAAATTTTCATCGAAAAGATAAATACTTTTTCTTTCTTATTGAATATTGAAATTTAAGTTTAAGAATTCCATTTATTTTTATTTTCGTATAATTTCGTACAAAAAAGAATAAGTTTCTAGTGCAACGCGGAACGAAAAGGGCAATATGCGGGGTGGGTAGAGGGCGTTGTGCTCCTTGGCTCGATCCATAACTGCGGGATATAAATATCAAAAAATCTACCAATCCCAAGATCCATTGGATTAATTATGGATAAAACAACAGAAAGGCGGATTTTCGTTGTTTATATTCTTAAGATCTTAAATTAAATACAAGATCTAAGAATATCTAGATCAAGTCGATATATCGGCTTGATCTAGATATATATATTAAAAAATAGATAGAATAACTATGAGCCTCGTTCTTTATTCGGTTCGGCCCAATCCTTTTGGTAAAAGATGGGGCCGAGTTTAATTGCAATTCAATTAAGAGAACGCACGGTAATTACTGGATTACAAAGTATCCATTGCTTCAAATTCGAATTTGATCTCCTTCCATACCTCACAAGCAGCGGCTAGTTCAAGGCTCCATTTGCAAGCCTCACGGATAATTTCATTACCTTCACGAGCAAGATCGCGTCCTTCATTACGAGCTTGTACACAGGCTTCTAGGGCTACTCGAT